GGCGTTTGAAATTCAGTGGCTGGCGTGTTCCGCCATAACTGTTTGGGATAAGTTGAAAAACGAAAAAGTCACCGCTAAGCATAGCTATCAATGGAACCCAGTTAGTTTGTCTTATAATACGATGATAGTAGCAAGAAAGCAAGTCCTTTCTTTATATACTATATATCATATTATGAAGGAATGTATGGTCATTTCGTAGTTCTGGTCATTTTGGGCATTGGTTGTACTGTCTGGTACCAGTTAGCGCCTGGCACACACGATAATCCACCAGATAGAAGCCAAATCACTCGTGTGGAATCGTATGATCAATTTATTCAAATGGCAAAATTTCAGTAAGAACTAGCACTAGACTTCTTCCCTTTTTTTTTGACTTTTCCTCTCCATTTACTCGACTCGATACAGGCTTCCACCGGGGCTTTTCATTCAGTTTGATAGAGAGACCCCGAGGAAATAAACCAAATTTATGTAGAAAGGTGAGGCACTTTCCCCGGCATACGCAAAAAATCCAGGATGACGGCTTTCAAAAGACGAGTAAGGACGGGGAGGGGGAGGCTCTCGAAACCAAACAAGACTAGAAAGAACATGGGAACTAGCACCATTCCTATGAATGCTTTTTTCTCGAAGAGCCAACAAAGACAAAGGGGCAGCCCTCTCTCTTTATCTTGGTCTCAGTTTAGCATCATCATATATCGATCTGGATACAATTTGGATTGGTTGTAGTGCAGATTAAGGAGCTGCTCCTCCATGCTGTGGCTGTGGAGGTGGGGGCTACCGCCGCCTGATAGAGGCAGAAGCCGGGTTTATTGGTTCGAAAAGTCATGATGGGAGAGGCAGGCTTTTTTAAGTAAAATAAAATAATATTTATATACTGGCGCTACTATAGAATCTTATGAATCGCGCGCGGCACACTAAATATATCTAAAAGGGGGTACCCATATCCTTCCTTTACTTTGTTAGGAAAGCCAATCGCGTTCAGTAGCTCCAATGGCCAAGAAAGAGTATGATGAACGTGTCAAATCGAATTGAAATGGGGGTTGGCCCACAAGGAAGGTTCAAGGGGTGAGAGACCTGGCAAAAGGGCTATCATAGAGGGCACAACAAGCTTTTTTAACTTGCTATCGATCACAAGCGAAAGGGTTCTTTCTTTTTCTGTCTTCGATTTGGAAAAACTCTTTCGAAAGATGTTAGCGTTGAAAGAATTTCAACTTTACCTTTGGTTTTAGCGCTGGAGCCACTTTTTAGCGTAAAGGAGATTAAGGGGATAAACTGAGTTGTTGAGGAAAGGGGAGATTTATTCCTATCTAATGTACCTCGGTGCCAACAGTCCGTAAGCCTGCTCTAGCGCAAGGATCAAGCTCTATCATAAGTTAGGCAGCAAGCAAGCGATTGTGGGGCTGCTTTCAAGGAAAGATCAAAAACTCTTGCTGTGGTTACAAGCCTGACGTTGCAATGGGTGGAACATTGTCCAAAGCTAGAGTACGGTACGAAGCCCTTTTTCCTTCTCCGGCACGGGAGCGAAGATAGGCGGCCCTGACTTAAGCACTTTTGATTTTATCCCGCGGTAAAGCCAGTCCAATTTTCAAAAAGTAACGTACCAAAACATAAGAGTGTGGGAAGTTTTCTCTCTTCCTTCAGGAAGGTCAGATGAGATGAGATCCTTTTTTATAATATTCAGTAATCTTCTTTCAAAGCCCGAGAGAGAGTAAGAAAGTCACGTATGGCCATGCCCTTTCGTACGCCCCGAGCGCTAGACATGAGCTTTTTTCTAATGCGATGCAACTTGAGCTCTTTTATATTATATAACCTTCTTAAGGATTGGCTGTCCGTAAACCCATGTTTGCACAACACCAAATAGAAGAAAAAGATGAAAGCAAGGGGCTGGCTATGTGCTTGAAGAAATTGAGGAAAATGCTTAAGTCCCGCCACGCCAACAACTTCTTTTCCTTTGAAAAAAAAAGAGAAATTAGAAACCCTTAATGATGGCCTTTAAAGGATGTAGGCTACAGGTCCCGATCCTACATCCTAAACATCGGAGAGGTTGAGCAACTTGAGTTAATACGAACCCTTATCCCTGGATACAATGGGAATACGAACACTTCCACAGGCAAAAAAGTTTTCTAACTAGCTTGACTGGGAAAAACTCTTCCTTGTTAGTTTGCTTACTGCAGTCGCCATCTTAGCAACTTAGACAGTTGGAGCGACGGGGGATAAAAAATAGTAGCGGGATTGGAATGCGGTAGTTGTCTCAACATCTTGTCATTATTGAACTTGCTCCATCTTGAGATCTTTCTTTTTTGTGAAAGTTTAATACCTTCCATATTGAATTCATCCTTTTCTTACTCTAAAGGGCAAGCGTTTATCTATCACCCATGACTCTAACAAGAAAGCGATTATCACACCAGACTGAATAAAGTCAGTGAGTTCCACTTCCTTTTCTATCCTAAGATAGAGTTGACCCGGCCTAAGCAACTACTGCAACAACTGTTCTCTCTATCCAGCTACTCTTTTTGGTGCTTTACTTTCAATATACTTGCTTAACTGTAAAAAAAAAGGGGAACAGACAAGTTTATGGGGAAGTTGGAGTAGTCTCTAGGGGCTTGCATCAGTATCAATTATCGAAAATGGTGAATATATTGCAGCTTTCTAGGTACTGCTTCCTTTTTGGGGCCCTAAAGTCTCTCTATCAGCTCTTTTTTCCGCGAAAGAATTCCTGCTTCCTCATCTAGCTGCCAGAGGAGCTGCTTATGACTTTCTGACCGCTGATTAACTAGCTTATAGGGGCTAGGACGGGAAACTTTTAGAAGAAGGGCTACGCATGCAATAAGAGCTGAATTCGGATCGGAAGCCTTGTCTATTTCTTGTCCCCCAGGAGATCTAGCTCACAATTCTTACACCGCTTCTTTGCCTTCACTAGATGATGCCTTCTTGTCTGGTAGAGCCCTATTATCGCATCGGGAGCGGGTCGTACTTCACTCCTCTACGGTAAAGTCTAGATTTTCATTCCAGAGGTTGGGGAGAGAGCGATAGACCTTTTTATGTTTATGGGAGTTCCGGAAAGCTAAGAAAGGCCCTACTCTTTTGAGCTCGGCCTAAGAAGTCCATTCCGAGAAGACAAATTCTTACTTTCAAGGAAGTGAGTACGATAGCGGTCAGAGGAGGCATGCTTTAAGCTCCGGTGCGACTGGGATCTGTCCCGCCAAGAGGTGAGGAAGAGTATTCCCTGTGGGAACAAAAATAGAGTGAAAGTTAGCATAGGCTTAAGATGTTATTATTTTGGATTTATAGGAGTTATAGCTACGCTAGTGAATGAACAATGAGGCTATGCTTTCTATACAAGGCGCTGTAAGCTCATGGTCAATCCATTCATCAAAGAACATCCCTTCATCGGAACAAAAGAGGAGACGGGGACGGGTGTAATGTTAACTCACCGAACCTTCTTCTCTTCACTTCACATAGATCTCGGGATACGAGACCTTCCTTCAACTACGAACTCAGGAGTAGTGAAATAAGAAGGGACTTCCTAAATGGATAGTCCAAATACGAAAGAGCCAGATCATCAGCCATCTAATCTATCTAGATAGAGGCACTCTGCCGATTCCTTCTTTTAGCTTCACTCGTATGATAGGGCTTCGCTCTTTGCACACCTCTCTATCCCTCACATACCGAATCAACTACGAGAGGGAATAGCCGACCCCTCAAAAGAATGAGATTTACCAGAACGAAAATCGATCCGAGGGACGCGCCAGCGGGCTCGACTGATAAGGAGAAGCACGAAGTAGCTTGACTGAAAGGAAAGGAAGGTAGACGCTCAACCTGACAGGGAGAGGGGCGCAGCGGACTCGACCGTAAGGGAGAGGTTTGGAGACGCTCAACTGATAGGTAGAGGGGCGCAGCGGACTCGACCGGGTTTGCAGAACTCGACCGATAGGGAGAGGGTCGCGTCAGCGGGCTCGACTGTAAGGAGAGGGAGAGGGCGGACTCGACCGTAAGGGAGAGGGGCGCAGCGGACTCGACCGTAAGGGAGAGAGACGGAGGCGGGGCTCGACCGGGTTTGCAGACTCGACCGATAGGGAGATAGACGGAGGCGGGACTCGACCTACAGGTAGAGGGGCGGGCTCGACCTACAGGGAGAGGGAGAGGGCGTGTCACATTCACAGGTCAATTTCCCTCTACGGGGCGGGGTGTGGAAAGCACTATAAGTTAGTTGACTTCTCGACCAAAGGTAGTCTAGCTCACCCTCCAAGTAGGAATAGATTCTATGAGTCGTTATCCAGGGGTCCTTTCTAGCATTGAAAATCCCTATTCTTATTGAATAGTGAAAATAACTAGTATACCTATTCTTTTTCTATGCACTTCTGGGCTTCACGACGCTTTCTCTAGAGTGAGACCTCGTTCGTGCTGAAGGCTAGCTAGGGCCGGCTTCTTCCCGGAAGCATAGCACAACTACAGGCCCTGACTCTCGGGCGCTTTCTTGATTTCTTTCAACTTGAACCTGAATACCTGAACCACGAATCTAGCTTTGCTACCTTGCTGCGCACTTAAGATTCTACTCTGGCTTACAACGAGGGATTAGCTTTTTGGGTAACTCCTATTCTTAGTACCAGAGGTTAGAGCGCGGAACTCAAATTATTCTTCTGCTGAAACTGAGAATCTCCCTTATAGCGTAGGCAGGATACAAGACAGGGTTCTCCCACAGCGCTGGATACAAGAACCTTACTTACTCAAAAATGTCTTCAAGGTCGAGCCTCAACTGGGAATTACTTATTCATACTCCTACTCCTAGCACCTGGTACTTATCTAGTTATCCCAGTGGACTTCCAAGAGGGATTCGCGGGTTAACTAGTTGCCTTATCCACTAGCACCCGTGACACTGGCTTACCATCAATGTGATGTGGGCTCAATGGCCGCAAATGGCTAAAGATTTGCCTCTGGTGGCTTTTCAAAAAGAAAAGCACTTTTCTAACACTTTGCTTCTTAGGAGATGGAGCCTTGTCTCCAGAACTCTATCCATTCTCGTTGATCGCAATTTCTCCTCTAAGTTGAGGACAGGGGACTAGAGCCTCATCTCTCTCTGGATTCCTAAAAAACTCGGGTGGCTTTATTCTGGAATCAACTTCAGCAATCTCTGTCACTGTAGTAGACTCAGTCTTCCTCAACATCATCATCCAATACTGCCGTCCGCCTGGTCAGACATAGTTTACTGCTACTTTAGGAGGGGCCCAAAACTCAAAGTCAAGACTACTTTTTGTACATGTCGTGCTCATCACTCTCATCGGAGGCATCCTTTCTGTTAAAAGGCTACGCTCCTTCCTATTTTCCTTTTCCTCTGGATCCTTGTCTTGAGATGACTCTTTGGCTTTGTTGGGTTTTCAAACTCCTCCTTGACTCCGAATTCCACGTTTATTCTTCGAGCCATCAACCTTCGTCGCGGGCTCCTCGGAATCCGTTCTGGATGAACTGAATTGGCAGGGAAGGACCTAGGGTCTATGCTCAAACCATAGATCCACAGGTGTACTTGGAGGCTTGCTTGAAATTGAAACTATTGGGATGACTCCTGGATTGTGAGCTCCATTGTGCCTGACTATCACACGTTCCGAGGCAGTCTAAAAGTTATTCCACCTCTTCCTACATTACATCTTCTCTTCAGTTTGGTTCTATCAAACCAGACTAACAATTCCTGGCCGACTACTAGCTATTTAATACCTGTAACTCGAGGTTGAGAGTATAGTCTGTTTCTATGATTAGTTGGAGGGGGAGGCAACTCACTCAATCAATAGGAATTCTATCTAGAACCCCAGACTTAAACAGCCTTGGGCTAGGAACCATAGAAATCGAAGTAGTAATGCCAAAAGTTCTCTATATCCAATTCCTACTGATAAGCCCTTCTTCGGCTAGACGGAAGTCACTTCGATAGCCTAAGAAAATGGGGCCGATAAAGAACTGATTCGAATCCATCGGGTGCCTTCACTGGCTCACGCAACTCCGGTCAAGTCAGAGCTGGGCCTTGAGCCTTTTTATCGCTTTGGCCTGGAGCCGGGTAAGTAAGGTAAGGACTTTGCCTGGTTTTCACTCCTAAGTCATTGACGCCCTTTGATTCTTATAGCCTTCGTGCCAAGATCCAATTGCATCAATAGCTGCTTTGATCTCCGCATTCACATTCACTAAAGGAAATGCTTAACACATGCCGTTCGATGTGGATAATTCCCTCTGTGCTCTACTGTCTTTCGTTGTTGACATAGAAGCTTGAGTGCCACGTTTAAACTCAAAGCAGTGAAAGCAAGTCAAGCAGCGCCAGATGCTGATGAAGCTTCAAAGAATCCATCTTCTTGAATTGAACTCCTACCCGAAGGTGACATCGCTAGCCTTTGGGCTTAGTTCAGACTGATTCCTTTCTGCCTTGGTCACATAGACTTGACCTGCTCCTGGGCAAGAAATTGGTAAGGGTCAAGACCTTCCTCTATAAAAAAAGAATTGGATCTGAATCACCCGAGGGTCACTTCAATGCTAAAAGTGAGATACTGTGCATTGCATACTTTGAGTCTCTCAAGGTTTTCCTTGACTTTTGAAACGACTTCTTGGAGACCGATGAAAGATGAAAGAAACAAGGGATGATTATCGTAGAGTGACATTCTGGATATATCATCTCTTATATAATGATATATAATATCATATATGATGTTATTTTATGTCCTGGGTATGGCAAACGTGAAGATCACTCTTTTGTCAATCTTCTTTTAGATTCTATAATTCGAATTTCAAGATATAAAAAGAAAAACCAAATCTTTGAAAGTATTCCTACCTAATAAGGATACATTAATTTTGAGTTCTCCTCCCCCTAGCCCCTACTTTCTTGCTACAGAAAAGCTTGATAAGATCCAACTATCAATAGAGATGATAAAGACGCTTCTATGGCTTGCATCTGAGGGGAACTCATGCTTATATGGCACTCCCACAAAGGTTGATACGAAGCCCTAAATAAAACAAGTCCAATAAAGCCCTAAATAAGGGAAGAAATCCATCTTCTAGGATAGCTGTAGATCTTACGTTTTTTAGGAAGTGAATAATCGAGAGAGTCTTTATACATCTTACATTAGCTTTGATCACTCGCCCCTATTTCAGACTTTGACTAGAGCACTTATGTAAAGGCTTCCAAATGAGCTTCCTTTCCATACTCCTTCTCGCCTGGGCCTGAAGAAAGACTCATATCTCTATGTGATACTTGAACTAAGACTATTGAGAGGGTGCCATATTGATCCCTGATGGGAACCCTTCTCTATACAAAGAAGCTCATAAGAAATTTAGCACACAAGAAGATAGGGCCTCCACTCACAATCTCTAGAACAGAAAGATAGCCCTCGGGCATAATTTAGTACTTGATGGCCGTAGTTAGACCTACCCAGGAAACTTGGACTTCCTAGGGAAAGACCTCAATAGGATAGAACCTCTTCTCGCATAAAGATTGCTTAATCGATTAAGCACTTCACTTCTTTCTTACCTTTATATGAGCACTCTTATTTGTATTTGTATAGAGAAGGGGCGTCAGCGGAGGCTCGACTGAAAGGAGAGGGGCGTCAGCGGAGGCTCGACTGAAAGGAGAGGGGCGTCAGCGGAGGCTCGACTGAAAGGAGAGGGGCGTAGCGGCGACCTACAGGGAGAGGAGGGGAGTTGCGGACATGGGCCAAAACCCTTCAATGTCGGGTTCCACAGATAGAAGGAAGCCACCCAACGTGTAATCAGGTAGAAAACCTCGGAAAGAAACCCTTCCACCTTGGTCCTCGGTCCGAAGGACGCCAAAGAAGTGCATATTGTGCACCGTCCTTCTTTATTGACTAAGAGCACGGATTAGCCGACCCCATAGGGGTCTCAAGGCCCTCTCTATGTCCTTGGGTCGTTCTCTCCTTTTTTGCTCGCTCTGTCGCTTCGCTCCTTCACTCCCCGCCCTCAGAGCGGATTCGAGTGTCCTTATATAAGATTACCAAGATTTCCTCTCTAAGTGATGTCGCATTCCCGTGGTATTTTCACACGACTTGGAAGATTGAAAAGTGCTTAACATCATGTCAACAATATGCCTTGAACATAGAGGAGGACTTGAAGATTCCTGTTATTAGGACACTCGATATCTTTTTCTTTTCTTTCCCGACAGGCAAACCCAAAGGAAAGGAAAAAGACCTTGGGCTAGGAACGGTTTCCTTATAGAACGATTACCTGCTCTCTAAGTGATGTCGCCCTTTCAGCGCTTTCAAGACCCACATTCAGGGCTTTGCAGAATCCCATGGGCAGGTCGAAGACCTTCAAACACGGAGTTCAACGGGAGTCGAAGACGAAGTGAAAGAAACGGAGCGGAGTGACTTGACTAAGAGTCGAAGACCTTAACAAAGGGTCCAAGTCCTACGGGACGCAGGGTCCAAGGACTCCACAAAAGAGGTACTCCAAGGACCGAGTGAAACGAGTGGAAGACATAAGAGTCCAAGAGTCGAGTCAAAGACTCCAAGGACGACTAAAGACACGAAGTGTCGATCAACGAGTGAAAGAAAGAAGATCAAAGGACCGAAGGGCCATGTTCACACAGAGTATGCTCCGCTTCAACAAATGAGAGTTTTCCCGAGCTGGATAGATGTGTGGAACAGAGGTAGAGTCCTCCGGACGTTTTAGGGTCGACCAGTGAAGGCACCCGATGGGTTATCATCATCTTCTAACTGTAAATCGTCTCTTATCCTATCCGCTCTTGCAAGAGAAAAGAGCCATTGCCAAGCACAGAAAAAAAAGGAACTTGAAAAGAGAATCTTGCAAGCTACTAGGTCAGTTGAGAAATCGGCTGTTGTGCACAGAGTTGTTATCAAATCGGATCTTGTCTCTTTCCTGGTAGATGCATGGGCTTTTTCATTCGACAGTTGGGATTGATTATCAATAGTCGAGGAAGGAGGGAGGGCTAACTAAAAGAATAGTGGCTTTGGGTGTGATCTCATAGTTGAAAGGGAAAAAGTCTGAGTTTCAAGCGAGCGAAGCGGAGGGAAAGATGCTGAAGCTATATGTCCCGATGGTATTTACCCAATTTCTGGTCTACCCTGAGGGGTCCTTGATAAATGTCTTTGTATTTTTTTAGGGATTTCCTTTGACCCGTTGGGAGCGACCCAAAAAGAAAGAGAGACCGAAGGGAGCGACCGAGAAAAGGAAGGGAAGTCTTTATCAATCAATCAATAGGCTCTGTCTTTATATCTGGTCGGGTTACAGTCAGATAGATAAGCTTTCCCACCAAACGTCGATACCATTATCAAACAGCTGGCCATCATCCTTACTGAACTTCACATTCGGATCCATAGGAGTGCTTTGCTCTCAACAATCCAGTCTCCTCTAAGAAGTCGTAAATAGACTTCCTCTGATAAAGTGCCCGCCTTTGATCTTGCTACTTCAATGCCCAAGAAGTCTCGAAGCTTTCCAAGATCCTTGGTATGAAAGTGTTTGCTCAAATACTGTTTCAGTTCAGCCCTGTCACTACCTGTAATCACAACATAGACAGCAAGGATTAAGGATTCTAGATCGTTCGCTACTACTACATACGATGCACTATTGAAAGGCTCTTCCCTGCCCCTGAAAAAAGGAACTACCTTGCTTCGGCACACGATTCGGAAAACAGCCTTCAATTGAGCTTTTACCTCTCCAACCGCTTCCTTAACGTAACGAGTGGGAAAAGAGATCGGGGGTCTCGATGTGGATGAAAGGCAGAGATGAGAGCGACAGAAGAGGAGTAGAACGAAGCCTTAAATTCAAGGCGAGGCAGCCGAAGCAGAGTATCGAGCATTGGCTGCAAATCCTTAATTCGAAAGACGACAATCAAAGCATCACGACTCGAGGAACATTCCTAAAGGGAGTGAACCTTTGGTAAAAGGAAGCCGCTAGACATCAAGCCCTATTATCTTACACCAAGGGGGGGGCGGTGGTGAGTTGCAATTAAAGAGCTGAGAAGTTCTGGATGTACATAGAAGGGTGAGACTTTCTCGGCTCAAGCCGGAACACTTTCTCTGTGCCTACATACCGAATCAGGCAAGCCAACTTGAGTTAGGGAGGCCCCTCTGTAACTTAATTAAGAAAGTAGGCGGCTTATCAACTTGACCTTACCCATAGAATTAAGCCCTAGTTCAAAGATTGAAGTTTGAATCAGAAAAAAAAGTCTCTTAACGAAAAACGGCTTTTGCCTTACCTTCTAGTAAAGGGCGAATGAATAGGGGCGGCGTTCATGAGCTAAGCCATACTGCAATTCCTGTATACAGCCATTTCTCTGTAGTCACAAGGCCTGTTCAAAAGATCAGATAGGTGGATGGAAACAAGAAAACGGCTGGATTGGCTGGCTAGCTCGTGCAATCTAAAAATCAATCTTTCGCCTTAGTAAGCTATCTTTGGTTTCTAAGGTTCTCCGGGCACTACGGTAGGACGTGGATCGATCATGACGAGAATGGACTTCTCCGTAATGTAATAGAAGAGTCACAGTCCCTTCTCGACCAGACGAAGGAGATCTTCATTCCATTCAGGCTTGGCTTGACCCGGCGCAAAGTTCATCATTCAGTGTGGTGGGGGGCCTCGTCTGGCAGATTTGGATGACTTGGATGCTGGGGAGATATGGATAGAGTCTCGCTCATAGATAGAGGAAGAGTACGCGCGCTACGGCTTAGGCAGTTGATCGGATCAGATAGCTCTTCGGGCAACCACTAGTAGGTAAGATAAGACATCAAATTCCGATCAAGAACTTGGAGGGATGGCTGAGTGGCTTAAGGCATTGGTTTGCTAAATCGACATACAATCTTCTTGTATCATGGGTTCGAATCCCATTTCCTCCGGCAAAACGGGCGGGCGTGAGAGAAAGAACCTCTTGGTGGAGTCCCCCGAATAGCACTACTTAGTGACTAGGAGCGGAGAGCCTGTTGCGCGTTCTTTTTGTTTGACCGGCCTATCTTCTTTCTATAAGCAAGCTCCCTCCGGCCTAAAGGGACTGGACGGCTCTCGGTTCTGGAGCATGTTGGAAGATTAGGCGGCAGTTGAAAGAGCTGCTCGAAAGCTTGACGAACAAGCGAAAAAAGCCCTATATCTATTTTTAGTAAAAGACTTTTTCCTTACTAGCTCTTTACTATAGATAAGATAGGTAAGATAGGGCGCTATTCGATGAAGAAAAGAGACTTTAGGAAAGTGGTTCAGGTAGCTCAGCAGGTTAGAGCAAAGGACTGAAAATCCTTGTGTCAGTGGTTCGAATCCACTTCTAAGCGGGCAAAGGGTCCAAAGGACACGTAGCCGGGAGCGAGCCGGATTTGGAAATTCAAGTGAAAGAGGAAGCCAAAAAAGATGAGCGCTCCTGCACGTCACGGTTTTTTGGCGTCGCCATATCTTGCTGGAGGCTTATTTTCGAAAAAAAGCGGTTTCTTACTCTACTCGGATTGGTTCTCGCGTCCCTGTGCCCAAAAGGATGGGCGAGTTCGGTTCAAGTGTTCATCGATCGGGTAGATCTATATGCTCCGGGGAGGGGTGAGACGAGGTGTAGCGCAGTCTGGTCAGCGCATCTGTTTTGGGTACAGAGGGCCATAGGTTCGAATCCTGTCACCTCGATGTGATGGGCTGACGTGCACAGCCGGCGAAAAAAACAAACGCACATTTGTCGTGAACTGAACAGTAAAACATGAACATCTTTCTTTCTAGACTTCTTTCTTTACTCGCTAGGGCTCTCGGTACTTTTTTAGCAATTTATTTTTGGCCTTTTTTAGGATCGGAAGGAAGCGCTATAATGACCACTCCGGAATTGATCCTTCTTTGACTCTTTCTTCTAGTGATTTTGATTTTCGTTTCTAGGATTTGACTTGCAAAAAGAAAAAGAAAACCGAGTTGGATTTTGCTTTTCCTAATCTATTCTTTCTTTTTTCTTTTTTCCTTTCTCTTGCGCTTCTTCATTATTGAAGGCATTTTTTCTTTTTTAAGTGTAGCAACCTCCTCTTGTTTAATTCTCAGTGTTTCGTCTGGATCGAATGAAAGTGGCAATTCAGGCGGCGAATCGGGGGCAACAAGTCTTCCTGCCTTGGAGTCATCATCAAGCTCAGAATCCATAAATACCTTTCGAAATGTCATTGCCGCAGACTATGAAAACGACATCTTTAATCGGATTCGAAATCTAGAGAATGGAAATTCTTAGAGTATCCCGCCGCAAACTAGGCCCGGCGAGTATGAGTCTATCGTTCGAAATCATTTGGATCAGGCAATCCATGTTGACCACCTGCGGGCGATTATGGATATGGAATTTAGTGAGGTCCAGATTTTCGAAAAAAAGGCCTTCCTCCAAGAAGCACTTTTTTCTCTAATTAATTCGGAAAGGAATATAGAACGGATTCGCGAGCTTTCCCCATATGACAACATTAGGGCCGAAGCTTTCGACTATATAGAGAAGCAAGTAGAGCCTCTAAGCGAGCTACAATCCGAATCCGAACGCAGACAAATGAATGAAGCCCTGACCACTTTGAAAATGAACATTGAGCAGTACGGTCGAGCTTCGTCTACCTACAAAGGCTTTTATTCGCACTTCATTGACGAGGAATTTCGTCGCCTATATGGATTGCCACTTCCCGGGAAAGAGTAGCTTTTTTCTTTTTTGGTGCTTCAATCGAGAAGAGAGGCCGTGGTCGAGAAGCACGAAAAAAACGCTTTCGGCCACGGGAGGGGGGGGAAAGGGAGGTGGGCCCCCCCTCAAGATCTTGTTTTCTCCCGCTGTCAGGCAGAGGCAGCGATGTCGCATACAAATTGAATTTGTCTTTTCTCTTATTGTTTATGCAGCGAAGGCCCAAGAGAATGCTTGTTGGACGTAGATAGAACCGTTCCCGTGAATTCGGTCACCGGATTGCCTCTTGCTACACAGGCTGGTAGCCGTAGAACGGTCGATTTAGGCAAAGGCGAAGCCATACATAAATAAGAGAGAACCAAGGAGTGAATGAATCTGACTAGCTACTTTTTCTATCTCAATCGGGACTGTTCCGGGTCTATCTTCTTTCGCAGTTGCTTTATCAGCTCCGGTCTTGCTTGATTGCTTTACTGACTGGCTAGCACTCCTTCCCTAGTGGTTCTTAACCTAATTGAATTGCCAAAGAAGCAAGACACGCCTTCGAGATCGAGTGATTCCCGGCCCTACCTCCCTTTACTTACTAGCCCCGATTCGCCGACATTAGCCTCCGAACAAGCTCATGCCATCTCGTGAGTAATAGGAATCTTCCTCCTTGCCACAAGAATAGGTTTTGAAAGTGAAATAGCAGTGAAGGAGCGGGAGGGTTCTTCAATTGAAGAAGAATCGGTGAGAGCTAGAGTACTTATATAGGCAAATAGCCTCTTTATATTTATATAAGAAAAGGGTATCCCCAGTTGGAGGACGTAGCTCTCGAATCTAGCTATTTCTTTCTTATCGGAACTGCCATAGTTGATGCATCGAATGCTAGTGCAATAAGACTTGATAAAGGCAGAGCTGTTTGCGGGATAACGGCACTTGCCAAAAAGCTTGAAACTGATTGACCATGAGAGTCAGATCAATAGTAGTTGATATCCCCCAGCACAGAAGGAGCGGCACATTCATACTTGGAATGAGTGTGTGGCAATTCATTGGGATGACCGTCGGGGTACTTACTTGAGCAAGGAGTCAACCTTCTCTTTGGTCCGCATCGAAAGAGAAAAAACCCAAAAGGCGATAACAACCTAAAAGGCGCATGCAACTTCAGACGCTTTCTGAGACGATAAGGTGGGAAGCGTAGTAACTTCCGGAGTGAATGAGTGCAGCAAAGTCTCTTATCTTCCCCGCGGACCGGGCGGTAACTAGTTTTCCTATTGGGATAGCGGTACGATTCCCTCGGAGATGGGAAGTTAGCAAAAGGAATTCAACTCTTTCTAAGCTACAGAGTAATAAAGCAGCAAATCTCTTTCTCAACCTGCTATCTCTCCCGAACAAGAAAAGCTTACTCTCCATTTCCTTACGCGGATGATATAGCTGCTGATTCGTGAACTGAACAACTGCAGTTTCTGCTTCCTCCCCGACGGTCTAAACCGGCTATTCAGAAATAGTATCTCTGCCTCCATTTGACTTTTGCCAGTAAGATGAGAGCGATGCTGCGGCAGAGGCGACAACAGCAGTTACTTGTGCAGCGGCAAGAGCAGACATCCCTTTCTTATGGCTAAGTAAGGCATTTCCCTACTCATCATCTCTATCTCGAACCATGCTACCATTCGTTCCGAGTCGCCAAGAGCTAGAACTGCTTCTTCTCCCTTGGGAAGTAAGATAGCAGGAATAGTAGATCCACTACGCTTTGCGCCTCGTATTCCTCCGGGAACTCAAAAAGCATCTATCTGGATGGTGTTCACTCCTTGCCTACTTCTCTTCTGAGAAAACTTCCAACAATGTGCCTTTTCCATAAGGGCTAAGATCGCTTATTTTCAAAAGCTATTGAAGGCATAAGAGAGACTTAAACAGCCTCGGGTGAGTTGAGTCTCACTGTCTTTAGCAGCTTATAGGAGAAAAGAGAGATAGGATAAGCGAACCAAGCGAGCCAAGTGGGCCAAGCCGTAAAGCGAGAAGCGAACCAACTCGAAAGCAAAGAGGTCTCCTTACGGTACTTCTCTCTTACCACAGCTCACTGTCCTTGAATAAAGATATTCAAATAAATAGAAAGAGAGCACCGGATGAAATAGCAATTGTCCTTTCTTTCCCCTTAGACCTCTCCGAAAGAGGAAAGAGACAAGATCCCCTCACGAGATGGGATGGCATGACCTTCTTTGGATGGTTCCTTCTTTAATTTAAGGAGGGTGCCTAGCAAGGCAAGAACAGCAGATATTCCTCCAACAGGGCATTCGTGAACAAGAGAGCATTCCCTCACAGCGGATTCTGGGCATTCATCTGTAGCTCTTACTTTTACAACGGTTATTTCCGGATATTCACCAAAAGGAAGAGCGCTTTTGCCAGCTAATCGAGTGCTGATCTAGTTCAGTTAGCTCAAAGGTTCAAAGCTAGAAAGAAAGACTAGACTTAGACGGTCAATCCAATCAATGAATCTAGCAAGACCACACACGTTAGGTACCGAGGAGGTGAAATTCTTTTCCTGTGAGTGAACAGCTGCCGATTTCCTATGAAACTACATCTCTACGGGCTCACTTCGAGTGAAAGAAGGACTGGCTAGTCAACTTATTCAATTGATCGAGACTTACCTTGGGAACTTAACCTGAACGGCAAAACTCCGGATGCCTAACCCTGGTGGTAGATTCATCCAGGGCATACCAGGACTACCTGACCTGCTGACCTTCCTGAAGTTCCTTGAATGGAATCCGGGATCAAAGGATATTATGTTATGTCAAGCAGGGTTGAAGAGCTAGCTGAATTGAAAGGCAAAGTCAGGGCTTGAAGAGCGTGACTCGACTGAAGGGAGAGGTTTGCAGAACTCGACCGATAGGGAGAGGGTCGCGTCAGCGGGCTCGACTGTAAGGAGAGGGAGAGGGCGGTCACTCGACCGTAAGGGAGAGGGTCGCGTCAGCGGGCTCGACTGTAAGGAGAGGGGAAAAGGAACGGGTATTATTCCCGGGGGTACTGGAGTTATGTTATATGTTAGGCTAATACTGTCCCTTCATCAAGTCTTCCCGGTGGAACAGCTACTCCTCTTGTGCTGCCTGGGGAGCTATAGCTATCTGAACAAGAACTCGCGCTGAAGAGATGGATATTGGCTTTTTTTTCGCTAGCAGGGATATTCGCTCTTGTCTTTTAGTAGCTAGCTCTGCTTTCTTCTTTCTCCTTAGTCTCAGCCTTTCTAGAACCTAAAACTATCAGGGCTTTTCTCGTATCAAAGCTTGACTAATAAGGACTACCCCATAGTACTTTGACTCTAAAGGTGGGCAAAAATCCTTGAATCTCCGTTTTAGTTCCGTAAAGAAGTCAATATCCGGATTCATAGCCCATTGAATACCTGGTTCCCCCTGCGAAAGGGGTAAGGGGCATAAGCACTTGATCTAATTTTCTTTAGAATGATTCAGTCCCATAAGCAATAGCAGGGATGGCGGCAGAGCTATATAGTAAAAGAAGCCGCGGGAAGCAAAGGCACCAATAAATAGCTACATGGATCGCATAGAAGCTTTAAGAGATAGGGGGTCATCCACCGAAGATGGAAGCAGGAAAGAAGGTAGCCCAAATCAGAGCTTTCTCGCATTGATGTACTTCCCCGCCCGGCCCGTGAATGGAGTCAGGTCAGCTCCGATTCGCTTGGACACCTACCAATGGTGCTTTTTTTTCACTTTCAGCTGAATAAGGAAGTAGCTATTCTCGTCCCGAATTCAAGAATGGAGTCAGTATCCGACCTACTTTCTTCCTATTATTAGCCCTTGGGCGTGCGTGCCGGTTCCCTTCTTTGGAAATGAAGTAAGATCTAGAGACTTTGCCTTTCATCTCCCACGGCCTAAGTGATAAAAGAAATGTGAAGCACCACTTATTAGATTCTAGATGAGGGAGATCTTCGGCCTAAGACTTGTTTGGCTTGGCTCCTCTTATACGATCAATCTCCTTGGGAGTCGAATCACAGTAAAGTCAAACCAGCTCTGCCCGGGCCTATGTTGGTAATGATCTGGTCAACGGCTGAGGTCTAATCTCTAGTATGTAAGATACCCTTTGAGTACCTCGAAACGAGGATTGGATAAAGGTCTGAGGTTGACTCCCTAACTTATATAAAGAGCTGAGAACTTTCTCGTGTGAAAAGAATACGTAGGCCGGAAGTGAGAGAATTGAATTAAAGCTGAAGCAAGGACAACATAACGGGGCGGGGTTGCGCACGAGCCGAGTGACGTAGGTGCACAAGAGTACTTCGCGGACCAAGAACATCAATTGAGGAAAGAGTCCCGTCCGTAGCATAAACCCGAGTTGGGCAAGCTGTCCTTGAATTGAAAAGCTAAGATAGCGTGTGTGATCCATTAGTAAGATGCTGCCCTCTATCAAAAGCAGACTGACTCGTCAACGCCTTCCCTCTGGCGGTTTTCTCCCCCTTTCACCATCCTACTTACTAACCGAAACTAATTGGCTTTGGTTGGCCGGCCTTCAAGAGCTTGGAACATCTGTCTTAAGCGTCATAGTTACCTTGAACGCTATTGCTCTACTCAGGTGGTAAAGGGATTTAGCATAGATCTATTTAAGGGAAAGGTACTCCAGCCATGTATCTTTCCAGAACCTGACAATTATCCATTCCCCAATCTCCACTAAATTTGTTAAAAAGCCTGCAGTCATCAATGATTGCTCTCTGAGGGTGATTCCCCCCTTTTCTTTTTCTTGTATAAGCTCTATTGCAGCTTTGGAGTCAGTTGATCTCATTCGCATTCCGAAAACAAAGAAGCAAAGTGACTCTTCAAGGGAGAGAAGGCCATGGGGATAGATCCCTCATCGGTCGAGATTGAGGTTTTGTAGTGGGATTGAATCAGGCTCTTCTTTAGCTTTCTTTGGCAAAGATTGGGTTCGTTGGCTTTCTTAAAGAGATAAGGAATTGTAGCTTCAATTAATGGTAGTGCTTTTCGGAGTTAGTTATCCGGGTGATTCAAAATAACAAAGATCTATATCTGTAAAGCGTCACAGCTGATAAGCTATATGGAAAGCTTTCTCTGTCAAGCACAGACAATGCTTATACTTCTACTCAACTGCTTGGTCTTCAAAATAGAGATGAAGCTCTTTACAAACTACAAACAAAGAGAGAAATGTTGGAATTTGCCTATGTCAGCGATACTTGAAGCAGTCGGTTAGCGGATAGCCTTTTTCTAAGCCCACCCTCCAGCCCTAGCCTTAGCAACGAGGCAGCAAAGAGAGAGCCTTGAAAGCATCTCGGGAATTGTTTGCCGCTTCGCACCTTGACGTTCTCTCCGCTCGGGAGAGGAAAGACAGGGAAGCATCTCTAGCTCAACAATTCGAATATTCTTTTGTACTAGCCAAGAAAACACGATTGAAGCCTTTCACAGGCTTTTCGATTTTAGATGTAGGCTGTCTTCTTCATTGTCTAGATCTGATGGCTATATGCTTTGTACATACATGCAATGGACAGGAAAGAGGGTTTCGGAAAGCCATTTGTTCCTTTCAGCACGCTCGGTACCAGCGAGGTTTCTGTACTCAAATGCGAGACGAGCTAACTATTTATTTAGTTGAATTTTGGAAAGTGAAAGCTTTTTTCATATAAATAAGGGAGAAAAAGTCTGATGATATTGAAGCATTTGCATCAGGGACTTCGATAGCCTTCCCCCTCAGTCATTTCTATAGAAGAGATGAGTGCCATGGTTCGTTCCTAGCCTTGGATGTCTTGCTTTGAATATAACTTAGTTGATGAACCAAGACCAAGCACTGGAGGAGACTGGACTTCATAGTCTGATGCCGCCAATCAGCTTTTCCTGAATGTTTCAACTGCAGGGTTTCCATCACTAGTAGATGGCGAACGGTCTTGGAATGAATTCTGGGCAAAACATTCTCATCTATTCGGAGAACTGAGAGGCCCGAGCAAAGAAGGTGAAAGGGGCTGTGAAGAATCGTCTTCGTTTTTCCCTCACATTGACGCATTCTATAAAACTCTCTTTGATAGCGGCTGGGTAGGCTGACTATGACTACTTTTATTCCGGGCCTCAGGATGACTTTCCTAGTTCTAACTTCTCGGCAGGGAAGAAAAGCCTTTCCAGTGAAAGCAATCAAAACCTGTGCCAATTTCGATTCTAGGCGATTCCTCGTCAGCCTATCTACTGAAGAAGTCTGAGGGTGAGGAGTCGTCTTTTTGTCCTTCAGTCCGCGTACGCGTAGGGTACTAGGTCCGTCCATGAACCTCCCAGTTCGTATAGAGCAAAAAATGGGCATTTCCGCCTGGTTCTTTAGAAGGAGTTCCTGGGGAGTTGACCCGCTGGAGTTTAGGACTCTGCAAATACATCAGGCTTAGTTAGGTAGGAACTGAACTTAAGGAGAATAGTGAACACTATAAGGGTAATCTGCTCTCGGCAGATGATATTTATCAATAGGCTCTGCCACTTCCTCGGAGGATGGAAAAAGAGAGTCTGCTATCGCTGAAGCCGAGTCGGATGCTTTCATTAAAGAAGATGTTGTCGGCCGACCGATTGGTACCACACGAAACCAGACCACCCATAGCCCAAAAGTAACCATTCCTTGGGAAAGATGGCAGCCTAAGTTTGAACTCTTTGCGCGAGAAAATCAACTTCCAAACCAAAAAGGAGCAAGAAGGACGGGGACAATGCCTTCTACTGCCGCTCGCTCTTGGCAGGACAAAGCATCCGCTTCACAAAAGTCGTTTTGTAGAAGACCCTATGCTCTAAACAAGAAATCCGTATGATGAAGAAAAAGAAGGATTAAAGCCGCAACGCAAATAGGCTTCGGTAGAGGGGCGTAGCGCTGATGCTACAAAATCCGTTTCTGCTACCACTTATTAAGCTGCTATCGCTATTCATAGGAAATCTCCTAACTGTGGTAATTGCCGTGTACGTCAGAGGATGTTTTGATAATAGAGTCTTTTGCCACAAAACCATATAACGTGGTAGTTGATGTAGCCCCATCGCCTATCTCCTCAAAGCCTAGTGCCGAACTTCGAAAGGCGCCGGCTCCCTTCTTAGAAAGCAATCACTGAGGTACTTACGAAAGTACCGAGGGGGTGTGCTACGTCCCTTCCCTATATTCTATTTAGAGCAACGACAACAGGTACTTTCGGGTCATCAACAGAGATCCGATCCCTTCCCCTCTACCCCCCATCGGGCTTATGGCCAATACCCCACTAAAAAAAGACTCAGATCTTATAAAGAGAAAAGAGAGACCTACCCAAAGCGAACTTCAGCTACGAAGGCAGGAGGAGATAGACAATGTAATGTAGATAAGCACCTAGACCAAGAGAGAGAAAGAAACTTCCCTAGGCCCAGACTAGGCTAAGGAAAGAATGGCACTTTACAAAGAAAGAGGGGGAAATGAAAGCAGAGAGAAAGCCCCAGGCAGTGGTGTGTAGCACTTCGAAGAACCTACCACAAAGCCCATTTCTAACAGGGGCTCGGGCTTACAGCAGAGTTCTTGCTGCCTTCCTTCTACTCACGGTACACCTACTATAGGAATGGCTGGTGACAAGGCTAATGGATATGGCAGATTGATCTGCGCCTGCAGGGGATGATTCATAGCATAGCAAGAAGGAGGGCGTGCTCAATAGTGAAGGACTAGATTGGTGACGCATCGTTTTAGAATGCATCCATCTAGTAACTAAAATATAGCAATGTAGCAACTAACTACAAGATTTGCTGCTGTATTCTAAGTTGTACACTGTGTCCTAATAAGATGCTTTGTACAGCATAGGAAGCTATCTATTGAGGAGTTGGCTGCTTATCTCGATAGTGAACTCGAAAGGGGGGTACCCTCCACCGCCGTAACGAAGGAATGAATCTATCCGGAAGGAAATGTAAGGCCGATCGATGGAAACTTGTAGTAAGTACTCTACGAAGCTCTAACTAGTCTTGCCTATCTTGTTCTTACCCAGGTGAAGTCTAGCTACTTGACGAAAAGAAGGATGACGTCCCTTCTATGGAAGCTGGAAGGGGAGACAGAGGCAGTTGTCTGGACGACCTAGCCAATCGTTCTCCTATTAGGCTATTATCCATCGCTCTTTTACCCAAAGAGAATGCCAACGAACCGTCTCAAGAAGTTCGCTTTGGGACGGAGATGATTTATGAAGAATAAGTAGCACTTTCTTGAAAGCCGAGCACAAAGAAGAAAGCGAGTTCTCTTCTTTGTACCGAAATTTCTCATAGGGATTGTTGGCATTATTCGCTGATGATTCTTCCTTATTCTTCGAGGCGAGGCATCTTCATATGTCGAAGAGGCCAGGAAGGGGATCAAGAACTCTTAGAGTTCTCGCCCGGGCTTGTCTTCTTGTCTTCATCTTCCCGGGAGAACCACTAATCCCGGAAGACGCTAGAGATCGATTCACTAAGCTAGTAGTTAGTTGCTCCTATGCTTTTCGCACTCATATCTCCCTTGCCTGTGATAAAGTGACTCTTTCTGGGATCTGAATCGGGATAATTCAATGTCGTATAGCAAGGTTCGAAATCGCTTCTGTGTGGTTCATTCTAAGTAGCTAACGGAAAAGGCATAACAAGCAAGTCAGCTACTTCGCGTATTTCGAAAGCTTAAGCCCGATAATCAAACCAGAAGGGGGCATGCTGCAAGAGCGTGGATGAGAGGTAAGCGTAGGAGGCGCGCCCGAAGGGCAGCGGCAGCAGTGTGGTTCCAGGTGCCGTCGCTAGATTGAGATTTGCAGGATGGCGGGGACTTCGATTGCCTTGTATCGGGTGAAGAGACGGGGTGATAGGCTTAGTAGGGCTCGAACCTACAATATAACCGTTATGAGCGGTACGTTTCAACCAATTAAACTATAAGCCCCTACAGATCTCTACCGCTCACTTCAGGAAAGAGCGGACGGGAAAGGGGAGGCCTTTGCTCTATCTGCTTCTTCCTCTTCCCAGGAATGAACAATTAGATAAAAAGAAATGATTATCTTATAATAATATAATTAAGCAAGCGGCCCTTTCGCGACTCAAACTGCCGGTACGCTTTCCGGCTCGCCTCTATCTCTAAAGGGGCTTGTGGGGCAGGAGTAATAGGGCGGAGCAAGCCGGAACACTTTCTCTGTGCCTACATACCGAATCAGACAAATGAATCAATCGGTGGTATGCTCTTCTTCACGTGATCGTGCTCTAGACCTATGGGACTAAGAACCACGGGGGCTTGCACTCACTCCCTTTATTAGCCAGATTAGGAGCTATTCATAGAGCCCGCCTAGGGAAGCGGATCTCTCCTATAAGGAGCGTTAGCCATACCATGTAACTACAAGACGAGGGACCCTAAGGCTCGGGGCCATTAGTGCTCTTTTTTTGGTTGCTTTTAGGCCAATTGTCTGTCCGTTGCTGACGCCTTCTCTTCCAAAGGTCTAAGCCTTCCGCTTTCACAGCGAGATCAGATACAGTTGACACCATGCCGAACATCATGCCACCCAAGACGGAAATGCTAAACAAAGTGCGTTCGGTAGCTCACACGCACCGCTCGTTTCAAAGGAAAAGGGCATGACCAGCTTCGAATCTGGATCTCTTTTATGATAGTCATCACGAATCCGCTTTCCTTGATTGATGACCTCAATGACGACTCATTCATAGATCTGTCATCTTAGAGGGGGCCGGCCAGTCCCGACCTTAGTTAGCTATATGCAACTAAAGTAGTTCCATACCCTTCTGGGGAGATAGCAGCGGATACAGATTTACCAAAAGCAAAGTCGGCTACTGAGGCAGAGGCAGATAAGGTTCCATGGAAGGAGAATAAATGGAAATCCAAATCAGAAAAGGTATGATCTTAGTGGGAGAAGTGAAAGGCCACAGAAAGCCTTCGATTCGGGAAAACAACAGCTCCGACTAGGAATCCGAGTCAGAGCCTGACCCCGGGATTACATAAAATCAAGCAGCAGCATCACGAACAATCTTGATTGATATTGATTTGACCCTATTTGTCTTCCTACCTATATGATCGAAAGCAGGCATGGGAGTAGACAAGAAGCAAGAAAGAATGCCCGCTATGACTATGGCTGGAAATCAAACTCTTCCCTTTCAGTTCAGGCTGGTTCATTCAAGGCCATTAGTTCAACCGATTCTTGCCGCTTCATTCATGTCAACAGAATCAGAGAAGCTTTTCAGAATCAGAGAAGCTTTTAGAGAAGGGGCAGGGGCTAATCTTCCTTAGGCCGAAAAAGGAAAGTCAAATACAGATGAAGGAGAAGAGCCGACGAGAGGAGGGAGCTTTCTAAGCAACTCAACCAAGAGGAGCCAATTACCAAACCTTTGAGGGAATGAAAAAGAGAGGGTTTGTCCCAGCCGGTAGAATGACAAAAAGAGGGGAAGTCCCTCAGTGATTACGCCTTCACCAAGTACTCCATTTAAAAGGTGAGGAGTTTTTCTTCTTAATAGCAAGCAGGAGCGGTCACTCAATTGAACTCGAGTGACTACGCCTATACAGTGGCATAGCGGGGAGGAACCTACTTACTATTATAGACGATCTTAGGGGTTGTACCAGCTAGAAGCAGTTAGAAGACTTCCTGGACTACCTGTCAAGGTCTTGTTTGAAGGTCGTTGATCGACACTTCGTGTCTTTAGTGGAGTCCTTGGATCGACCTTAGCTCTTGGGAGTTTCACTCTTTCGTCTTCGACTCCCTCTGTGTTTGTTTTCATTCCATCGGGGCATGGAACATAGAAGGGTGAGACTTTCTCGGCCCAAGGCAAAGAGCCGCAGGCTCCACGAAGGGTCCAAGGGACGTTAAAGCCTTTTTTCCCAGGGTTGATAGAAAAACATGGATCGGGACTCCGAGCTTCCCTATCATGGCATGTTACACCTTTCCTTCTCTTTCCTCGTATGCACTCCCATGTGCCTTGCTCTCTCTTCTTTCCCCGAAGGAGAGGGAAGATAAAGGGCACCGAAGAGTGCATATACAAACAAAGGGAAGGGACATGAAAAGAAGGACATGATAAACGATTTTCCCGAGGGGGAAAGGATTGAGTAGGATCTGTGAGGTTGGTTATAGTAAGGCCTGGCTCGTTTAGAAAGTCACCCCCTAGTGGCACACTGACCATGTATTTCTAAAACCACTGCGTGAAGTTCATAACATCCATAAACACTGTCTTTCTTTTGTCTTTCCTTTCCCGATAGGCCATATATCCCGTAGGACAGAGAACAGTTCATAGAGACAGATCGGTATAGTTATTCCTTTGATCAGGTCTTTCTCCACCCAAGGGCCAGATAAAGCCCACTTCTTCATTAAGAGAGCCTTAAGTTAACGTGTTTGAAGGGTTTTGGCCATGGTCCGCAATGCGAATTGCAAATCGAGAGCGGAGCTCTCCTCTAAAACAGGCATGACAACCCTTTTTCCATTTGAAATAACAAAAACAGGAATCGGGATTAGAAATTGAAAATGATAAACAAAATGTGACTTTTTCTCATATCAAGTCGAGTAGAATTCGTCCAGGCTTTTCTTTTTTATTTGTCGCACAAAAAAACTTTTTGAATTACCAGTAGAAAGGGATTTTGCTAAGGAAAAAGCTTTCAACGCTGCCCAAGATCCTTTTCTTTTCCAAATATTTTTTCGAATACGCTTTTTTGCTATAGAAGTGCGCTTTTTTGGAACTGCCATTTAAAAAAAAAAAGAAAGTAATTAATATTCTATATGGATGTGAAAGACATCTATTGTTAAAAAAAACGCATTCTTTATTATATCGATTATATCGATCTTTTTAGTTAGTCTTTATATGATATTCTCTTCATCTTCATAAAAAAGCGCGTCCATTTATTTCTTATTTTTCTCTTTCGATTTATATCCTTTTCAAATTCAAATAAAAATCGAGTACTATTTTTGATAAAATTCTTCACTCTTTCTATATGTATCTATATGTATAAAAATCCTTATTAATTATTGTAATTTATAATAATAAATGCAAATTTCATTTTAGAATTAGGTATCCTTTTCTATTTTCACTAGTATCCTTGTGATATCATTTGACCAATTTAAACTTCTTAATTTGAATATATTAAGTATTTGGAAAAAGATTAAGAATAATTTTAAATAATGAGATTTTTTTATGGAACATACATATCAATATTCATGGATTATACCTTTCGTTACACTTCCAGTCCCTATGTTAATAGGAATGGGACTCCTACTTTTCCCGGCGTCAACAAAAAAACTTCGTCGTATGTGGGCTTTTTCAAGTATTTTTTTGTTAAGTACAGTTTTCGTTTTTTCGACCAATCTGTCTATTCAGCAAATAAATAGCAGTTCTGTCTATCAATATATATGGTCGTGGACCATTAACAATGATTTTTCTTTAGAATTTGGATATTTGATCGACTCACTTACTTCTATTTTGTTAATATTAATTACTACGGTTGGAATTTTTGTCCTTATTTATAGTGATAGTTATATGTCTTATGATCAAGGCTATTTAAGATTTTTTGCTTATATGAGCTTTTTCAATACTTCAATGTTAGGATTAGTTACTAGTTCGAATTTAATACAAATCTATATTTTTTGGGAATTAGTTGGAATGTGTTCGTATCTATTAATAGGGTTTTGGTTCACACGACCGATTGCGTCCAATGCTTGTCAAAAGGCGTTTCTAACTAATCGTGTAGGGGATTTTTGTTTGACACTGCTTCACACCCAAAAAGAAAAAAAAAGAAGGGGGAGGGAAGAGATCGAAAAGATCTTTTTCCTAAAATGCGTTTGCCCTATTTCTATCTCCTTCCAATAAATATTCTATATTGTCTTGATTGTTTTGTTCATTTTTGGACTTCGATTCTTAAGCTGCTCTGGATAACCAAAGACCAAAGAGATGCTTGCTCTTAAAGTAGTATGCACTAGGCCCACGCTTTCTCGATCCACTATCTTATTCATTAGAAGAAGGAAGTTTCAAATCTCGAAAAACCTCAATACACAGCCTCACAAAAGCAAGCTTATCCATTCGTCGAGTCGATTCATCCACTTTGATGAGGTGAGGGCACCGTAATGGCCGGTGTGGCTAAGCCAATCCATAATCACCAGAAATGAGTGACGCGGGCTTTATTGATGAATGAAAATGCAAAAATAAAAAAAAATACGTTTATGGGGCGTACGCCTAAAAAAGGTTCATCGTACAATTTCGGCGATTACAAAAGGAGTATATCCCTCTCCCTTAGTGTCTTTCCACAGATACCTAGACAGGCGTTCAGGAACAAACACTTCGCCTAATTCTTTTGAATCCCGGCCCGATTTTTCCCCACTAACCAATTACGTTACGACCACTGAACAAACTTGGTTGACGAACATGGTTTATGCGCCGCTAATGTAGCGGCTTGTCGAGCATTTGAAAAACTCACACCATCCATTTCAAATGGGATTTGTCCCGTGGACACACGAGCAACCCAACCCGTAGGATTTCCTTTTCCTCTTCCCATTCTTACTTCTGTAGGTTTCCCGGTAATAGGAAGATCTGCGAGAACTCTTACCCATATCTTACCATTTCTTCGGAATTGTCCGCTCATAGCACGATGGAATTGTCCGATTATAGCACGACGCGCTGCTTCAATGGCTCGATATGAAAGACGACCAGCTTGACAACTTTTAGTGCCATATCTTCCAAAACCAAGTTGTGTACCGTCCGGTTTGCAACCCCTACTACATCTGCCTTTACGATATTTACTATATTTCGTACGTTTCGGATATAGCACGTCCCCCCTTTTTTTGACTATAAGAAATCCACACTTTAACACCTAAGATTCCGTAACGAGTAGATACTTCTGCAGGAGCATAATCGATTTTCTGGTATAATACATTACGAGATGTTTTTCCATACTTTCCGCATTCAGTTCTAGCTATTTCTGCGCCTTCTAATCGACCTGAACAACATATACGGATCCCCCCCACCCCTTTTTTCATTACTAATGGAATATCCTTCACTATTTTACTAAAAATGGAACGAAATGATCTTGTTTTGTTCCTCAGTTGAAAAGAGATGTCTTGAGCAATCAGAGAAGCACTTTGATAAACAGATTGAATCTTGACCGACTCAATTAAGGTATTAGTGTTAGTTCTATTAGACAACAAAGATCGCATTTTTGTCATTTCGTTCAAATAAGAGTTGTACCCGTACGGAATTATTCTATTTCTCAGTATGATCTCTATCATCATCTCTATTCCCTTTATCAATTCTCCTATCCTACCTAGGTTTCTGAATTTCTCTATCAATTCAATTACCTTATCCTTACCCATGAGGTTCCAACATTTGATCCTTAATAATAATAATAATTGACCTAGGAGTTGTTCCCGGGCATCCTCAAAAAAACGGTTATTATACACCTCAACCCCATCCCTTGGAAATAAAAAGGTAGCACCGAAGAAAGGAAAGAGCGAGATAGTGGTTTTTGTTGTTCCCGCGAAGCGAAGATCATTCGCTTGGCGAATGAAGTGAGTCAACCTCTTTTTAGCTTCGGCCAAACACTTTTTCTCGCTGGTCAAGCTTTCTACAAAAAAAGCGATGCGAGAACGTATTCTCTTATCTAAGCTTCTTCCCTGTGCATTCGCTCCCCCCATCGTAGATGGTTCAGCCACGCCCGGTGCCACGAAATGATTGAGAACTACGACGGGGTCGAAATGAATTTTGTTCTTTGTATGAAAGAAATATTGAATGACCAAATAATTCAAGGAGAAGCGCACTGCAGGGAGGGTCCTTTTAAGTAGATTACTCGTCGGGACGTCGGAGCGGGAATTCTTTGGGAAATAGAACTTGAATAACTTCGTTTTTTTGAAGGAGTCGTCATTTTCTATCAGGAAGGCTATGTCATTGACAACCCCGGCGTCTTTCGGATGCTTGAAGGCCCCGCTGATCCGAAGTAATTTAGAAAGATTCTTCTTTATCGATGGTGATCGGTCATGGTATCCATAGCGTTGCTTTTTTTTCGGCCAAATCCTGATTTCGTTTTCCTTCTCCCGGTCGTCGAGCCTGATCGACTCGACTCTTTTCCCTGCCCCCCGGCCTCTCACTTCGTTTCGTTCTTTTTCTGTATTGTCGCTTGAATGAAGACACGGCCCGACTTTTCCGAATGTCCACCACCGGCCCTTTTCCTTTCCGGGTCTGGTTTTTTCGCGTCGTTTCAGTCGTCGTGGAAGAAAGAAATTAATGAATGTTCTTTTTGGAAAATGTAGAAGAATACACCTACCGAGACGAAAGCCAAAGGTGAGTCTCGTAGGTGGACGTATCGAACCGAAATAAGATCTCAAATTGACATCTTGATACACTGATTTACCATAATAATAAATAGAGTCAATGGTGACTCCGCCGTGGAAAGAGCCGCTTCTTTCTTGCTTGATAGGGGGGGCTTCCATTCACCAGCGCAGACTCAAAGTGCTCTCCGAACCGTGCTGGATAGTCACCTATCACACGGCTCTCACTCAAACCCAACCTGTGGTGGATCCCGGGGGACAAAGTCAAAGCGCTTGATCCTTTGCCCCATACTTTGAGATGCTCTTCCCCGCGCAGCGACGCAGCTCTAGGCTTAGCTTTAAGCCGCTATCGTTCGGTTCGGATAAGTCAAGTCCCTTCGGTCGGTTCGCTCAGGGGGTCTTCCCTTATCTTCCCTAACATTCAGAGTTTTTCTGGTTTGAGAAAGGAGCACCGGCCGAGCATCCTGAATGAATAAGAAATGGACAGCAGAAGGAATCAATGATTCTTATTCAACCGAGTTGAAGCTAGCAAGATGTCGATTACACACCGGAGGTTGGTAAGAGGGACAATGCCCCCCTAACCCCCTAACCTATCTCTAAAGGGGCCTACTAGCGAAGAAACTGCTTCTTTCGAGGAATCCCAAAACTCAATCATGACACTCGCCTTAAATGAGCTTGAATCGGTATCTTGTTTAGGGATAAACCCTAAAAAAAAAGAAAAGAAAGAAGGAGGTCGATTTAGGCTCCTTTCCTTCCACTGCATAGCCGCGCTAGCAGGTACTATGAGCCCTCTGTCCCACGCATCTAACCAGCTCGCGTGGTTCACCGGTTCCACCGAAAACTCTCATTTGTTGAAGCGGGGCATAGTGCGCTTTAGGCGCTGAGCGAGAAAGGTCTCCTCTTTCGTTTCGGTTTATTTACTGATCTGAAACTTAGCACTTGTTTTCTTATTGATTCCAGGGGCGGCGGCGTTCTTGAATTCAGTCTATCCGAACCAAAGACGCGCTTTTCAGATCAGGCTAGGCCTCTCCAGCTGAGCTGGGCGCCGGGGCCCTGGATGCGCTAGTGATCGGCACATAGGGGGGGTTGGGTTGCCCGGGTTTCTCGGCCTGGTATCCTGCACCTCGCGTTCATGATATCTACATTCAACTGTGCCCCGGAGACACGGTCGAAGCACGCCCGCCCAGTGTGCTTCTTTCACGACATGCTCTGGTCCCGGGTATTTTCTAGTGGTCTTCTAGCGTTAGAAGAAGTCGTGTCCGTCCCGGACATCTGCAACGTCCTCCTACGCTTTGAAAATTTGAAATATAGGACAAACAGAAGGAAAAGACTGACCCATTCGGTGACTTTCGCGGTCGCCCTCACTGAACCGATTTGAGTCTGAACTACGATTCAGATTCAGTCTTACCGAAATCGGATTTCCTTTTCTTGCCATATGCGCTTAGACTTTACTTTTTATCCCATTTTTTCTTCCCGGTCCAATGTGTTAAAGCAAACTATAAAAATGGTAAACCAACCCAACCTCTCCCTATCTTAGCTGCGCCCCTCCCCCTATCGGTCGAGCGTCTCCGAACCTCTAACTGGAGGAGTTGGGTCTTATAAGGCCGGTCCTCATGTCTATGATTACATTGAAGTAGTCCGGTACGCGTAGGTAAATCAATCCTATAGCTTGACTTCAGTTACATCTACTAACCCGTTACTCTTTGCCGATGAAATCCATCTTTCTTATTGTTCCTACGGAGAGTTACAGCTATAGGGTAGAGGAATTCCTTTGGAATGAATATAGTAGCAAGCTACAGCTTTTTCATAGATCATTGAATTTATTACAGCTTTGGAATAGAGTTCTGACTGGGCATCTCTGAGAAGCTTGTCTCAGAAGGGGCCCGTAGCACCAGTTTCTTGATTTTGCTCTTGCATGACCACCTCATGAGCTTGGCCTTGCATCTCGACATCACTATTGGAGTTCTCATCACGAATCTGAACCTTCTTTGTTGACCGATCACTTTCCAGCCGGTTAGCTTTCGTTTTTCTCTGAGAGAGCAATCGCGAGAGAGCGTTCTCCCATTTCCACACCTTATCTTGCTTTCGTTTTGCCTTAGAGAAAAAGCAGAATTCCCTCTCTAATACCTTCATTCAATTCACTCTGACTTTATCAGAACCTCGCATTTACGGCTTTCGGGGCAAAGGTTGCCGGCGCATCTGATATCTGATTCTGCTTTCGAGGCAAGTGATTGAAACTAACCTCTTCAAATTGCTCGCCTAGTCCTCGAGTAGCTGTGGTATGGTCGTACTTTTTGAAATTCCCCTCTTCATGCTTTAGTCGGCTAAGTGTCCCTCGTCACCCGCGGGAAGGAATTGATTTTCATTCTTCACTCAGCGAGTTATCTTTTTTTCATATCTTATTATTCCTTTTGGTATAATAGGCAGGGTCCTTTCGATTCGATTGAGTGCAAGATGGTAGCGATCATTTCTACCGCTTCATAGGCTCAGGCAAAGAACGGCGCCAATCCAATACAATACAATTGTCTTATTCAAAGTGAGTGGGTTGAACTCTTATTCTACTTCTATGGATATGGAATTAAGCTTAAGCTTTGCCCTTAGCCAATGATGGATTTCGAGTTCTACTCATTCAATTAAAGAATGTAAAGTACCTATTATCTTTCACCTTTCTTGGCATTCTATTTTTTCCGCAACACTGCCTATGTTTGAGACGCCCTATCCATTGTGTTTCCTGCTGATCTTATTCAGACCACAAGTGATTCCCTATTCAATTTGTCGATTTTCTTCTTCAATATATTCAAATGGCAGCTTACTAGACAGCGCAGAAGGTTTATTCTTTCCATAGATGCCCGATTCGTTTCCGATATGCGCTTCCCTTCCATCCGACTACACTGAACTCCTCCTAAAAAAGCGCTAAGGGGCCACCCACCCTTTCCCCTTAGCCCTCTCACTCCCTAAGGAATGAAAGGCCACATCTAACTCTGTCCCAAAAACAGGAAGGAATAAGAAATATGCATTTGGTTCTTGGCAGCAAGGAATGGGTAACTCACTGCAAGGGGCGGGAAGGGCCCTTCATCCCCTTCGCAGAGGCACCTTCCGTTTCAATTGGGAGAAGGCCTCGGAGTTGACTCCGCCCGTTTGCAGATCGGACAGAAGGGTATAGAGCTTATCCAAGGACTCTTCCCCCGTTTTAGTGCGTGGATTAGAGAGTGCTTGGTTTCCCCGTCCCATCCAATCTCCTTGGGGATCAAGGCCTTCCATTACCCGGAAAATCTCGACCTTGACCTCAAAGAGGTCTTGGGCCTCTATCTCCGCATGCTGTATTTCCGCAGCGGACGGAACGGAGTACTTGGCTAGGAGCCTCCGTTGGATAGAGGCAACCGAATCCCCCCCTATTACTTCATCTGGTTGATACGGATAGGGGATCACTCGAGAAGGTGAGTTTTGGATTGAGGACGAGGCCCCCGCGTAAGGGTTGTCCTGCGACGGCTGCCCCTGGTGTGAGGCCAAAGCAGAGGCTTCACCGCCGTCACCATAAGCGGTCTCAATCCATGAAGAACCTTGGCTAGAGATGGAGGGTACTGGCGACTCCTCCCCTGCCGGCAAAGGCAGCCTTTCCCCTGCTGTGCCTTCGCTATGAGGCAGCATTGAATTCCTTATGAATGCCGCCCCTTCGTCAGTTAGGGTGCAACTGACGAAAAAAGCTATGGTCAAGGCAAGTCCGCCGGAGCAGCCCATCTTTATCAAAAAAAGAGACAGGGCTCGAGCCCCGAGAGAGAAACTTAGATTACCTAACATTGCATGAAACAGGTCAACACAATCTATCATCAGAGACAGGTAAGAGCTTAAAGCGAGAACGCACAACACTAGAGACAGTCTGACCCAAAAATGTTTCATTTTCGACCATTTCCGTTCGTTTTTCCGAGAATTGCTTTTTGGTCTTTTCATAGCTATATTTTTAACAAATCCTGGGACAGCACGTTGCCCTCTCTTATGTAATTTTATGAAAAGACCCTCGGGGGTGTTGCGGTTCAATTGGATCTTGGTACTTTTCTCCTTTCAAATCTTTTTTTGAGCCACCACGTGGATTATCTCCATCACGTGGTCATGAACATCGAAACTGCTCACCTTCTGCACATATCACTCTACTTTCTTTTTCTTTCTTCATTCTTGGCTCGTAGGTCACAAGGATAAGGTCAGTGTGCAATCCTAAAGAAGTAGCTCGACATTCCGCTGATAGTGGAGAGTGACTTAGACAGGCTAGGGTGGTTGCCCATTCATGTTAAGGAGTAAGGAACTTCCCAGCCAGCGAAAAGAACGAGATTGGTTTCCAGGCTTAGAGGAGAATCCACAAAGAGGACAGGCTCAATCGATTGAAGGATAGAGCGGAGCATCTAAGCGAGTAAAAGGGGCTAACTTGGATGCCCGGGCATGGGCTCGACAGCGAAACCTGATAGTTAGAAGACACTCGGATTAGTATGAAGATTCCTTTTCTACCAGTCCAGGGAATTAGCTTGATGTGCCTGAAGACGGCCCAGCTTCTTCCATACAAGAGAAAATCTCTTTGAAGAGGGTTCCATTCACCGCTTTCACGGCGAAAAACAGAACAAGAGCCAGCCTTCCGGAGCAACCTGTCAATTTAAGAAATGATATAAATATGGTTCGCGTCGTACCGGAGTATCCCACCTTTGAGAGCAAGGCCCAAAAAACTGCACTCTCATCCAAGATGAGACAAAGTAAATAGGAGACACCAACCCAGAAAAAGGAATTTCTCCTCTTCTGACTGCCCGCACAACCATACCTTCTTTTCGGTGGGAAATGAAATTCGATTTCTCCTCGCTCGATTGTCTTTCTTGTAGTCATCGCCGGACCGGAACTCTTCCCCCTAAATCCTTTCTATTGCAGGTTTCGAGCTACTCGCTACTATAGTGAAAAAAGTCCAGTTGACGTAGCGTAGGTGGAATAATATCTTCCCCATCCCTATCAGTTGGAATGAATATGAATGCTTAAATAGTCCTTTCCCGAGACCAAGGAGATAAAGTGATCCCTGTCTCTGCTCTCCTTTTCATTGCCTGAAACTTCAAAGGCTGCTCCTCTTTCCCCCCGGCACCCATTGAATTTTCACCCTATAACATCTCGAGTTTTTCACTCCAAAAAGCAGCCTTATTCTTATATACGATACCACCAGACTCTATGTAACTTTCACTTCTGAAGAAAAAAGTATGTTATGTATGCATGCGGATCTAATTCCTCTCCCGGGCTTTCGCTCCGCACCTTACTAATGGTTTAAAGACTCTTACTGTCCTATGATGAAAGAGAAGTAAATACCTGCTTTAGCTTGAGAAAGGTGCCAATCCTGATTATTGATTGTACGAGATTCCAGTATAGTAAGAAAGAAGTAGAATAAAGTGCTTTTATCCACTACCCCTCGTAAGGTAAGGCAGTTCACTCTTTCTAGAGTAAGTAATTCCCTTCCCCGAAAGCCTAGAGCCATAACTCTTAACGATGCAAGGAATAGCTATCGTTTCGTGCCCAAGTCCAAGCACGGGATTCGACCTGACCTATGAGCTTCTGAGCAACATTGCCCTAGGCGGCTAGGGCCACGAAGGGCCCAACGACTTGAACTTGAGGATCACAACGAACTATATGCTTATCTGGTGTATGCGCGTCTTGGGCTCTTTTATCTCTAACTCGAAATATCGTAAGAGAAGAAAAAGAATCTGACGCCTAAAATTCCCATTTCTTTTTTGGTTGGACTAACCCAGCCGGTGATTTATTTTGAATTGGCGAAGAAAGCTTTCAAGTAGAGCCCTCGCCTACTCCTTAAATAAAAAAATGGATTCACTCTTCTCTGCGGCCAATGCCCAATATAAATCCCACGGGAGTTCTTGCTTTCTTTAGAGATCAGACTTGCCCAAAAGAATGTTACAGTCTCGAGTGAACAAGCTTCCACAATGCGATGCAGGCAAGGTTTGATGGAATTAAATAAGGTCCGTTAAGCTACTGCCGTGGAACTGGGTAACTAACAGACCGGTTGGAATCAGGATGAATGCCACAAGGTACATCCCGGCTTCTCTTGGTGAGAAATTCCATAGATAGAGCTGAAAGCAGAAAATCAATTTCGAAATCAAATGCCTTCCTCTTGTCTTTCCTTCTGGCCTACCTATATTAATATAACAGCACGATCGGAAGAGAAGCTTCAAACTTTCAGAACTTGATCTCCTATCGAGACTTTCTTCATTCCCCAGGTTAGATAGCTCATATGCCCTTAATCGGAATCGGCCGACAAAGATTCGATAGATCGGGGATCGGGGGAAGCCTAACTCTTTTTCTCCCTTGGTCTAGCCGCCTTTCAGAAAGTTCGGAATTTCTTCAATTTCGATGAGACATCACGGCTTGCTTCTCCTTTCCAAAAAAAAGCGGAATGTCAGCGAATTATAAGACTTCCGGCGAAAGCACTTTCGAACTGGAAAGACTCACCCTCCTTTACGGCATTCTACTTTGGAGGGTAAGTAACTAGGTGGGAAAAAAACCGCCCTTTTCATCAGGCGATGGTTCCTCCGTCAAATGACCCGGCAACGATGTAAAGGCGGTGTAGTCTTGCTCATAGATAAATTTCACCAGCTACTGGTTTTTTTTTCAAAAAATAGATTCTCTGAAGGCTAGAGGTACAACCTCTAGCGGATGGCCGATCAATCGACTCTAACTAGCTAACGGACCGAACCTATCTACTTAGTAAGCGTAGGAGTTCTATTATTGAAGACGAAAATAAAGGGTACCACTTGCTTTTTCCAATAAACGAAGGAAAGCAGTGTCTGCACGTGAACAATCTGAGATTTCCTCCATAGCATGTTCTCTTCTTCCTTGACCAGTCAGCCAATTAGTCAGTAATTGCCATTTCGTCCAGTGCCTGTTGACGGGCCTAGCTACTAGTTGAGCTATAAGAAATCCTTTCCTATAAGCAGATGGGCGGAATCGAAAGTAGCTAACCCTAACGAGGGACATCCTTCTATGTCAAAAAGGTCTTATCCTATCCTACGATACACGCGGCTGATAACAATTATACGGATTAAGCGCGAGACTTTGCAAACAGATCCAAATCCCGATATAAGCGGTTACTCACTACTGTGAGATGGATGAAGTCCCTTAAGTTACGGAGGCTGAGGGTGCCTGTCGTTCAGGAAGGCGGCTGCAGTGAGAAGGTTAGCCATGTCATCCCAGCTGGTTAACCAATGAATCGTTAAACGCTCAGTAAGAAGATAGCAGTCTGCTCTTATCACGCTCATGTCCCCCGTAGCTTAGCTTATTAGTAAAGGGTCACGATAGTCAGTGTCTTGGGAAGAAAGAAGCCTTCCTTTGCTTTTGGCCTCTTCCTTAAGCAGCCATTCATATCGTGTGGCCCTTTCGGAAAGGTCATAGAGATCAAGGAAAACCTCCCCCAAAAACTTTGCTACGCCCCTTAACTCTTGAACTACTTGAACAAGGAAGGCGGGGGCGCGTCTGGTGCTATAAGGAAAAGGTTCCTTTAGTGATCTATGCCTTATATATGCCTTCCTCACTCCTAAAAGGAAAAAGACCTAGCCTAATCAGACAAGAACATAGTATCTCTACTTTTTAGCGTTCCTACACAAATTTATGTACTTTCCATAACTATAACAAGGCACACCATTTCACTTACCGTGTAATACTGTAGTAAATAGCTTGTGATTGGGAGTTGTCGACCCGTCATTTCCAGTCGAGTCAAGCATCTCCCTCTTCATCGCAGTCGCTCAAGACGTTGTATCGATGGAGTGACATCTGGGCTTCTCCCTCTACCCGAGGGAGGGATCAGTAAGCAACCGGGCGAACCACATCTGTTCCAATTCCAGAGGCTTTCTCCGATCGAAGTAGGATCCAATACCAAGACGTTAGAGAGAGAAGGCTAGCCTTAGTGTAAGGAGAAGTGGGCAAGTGGGTCTCCTTCGCTTTCTATAGAACCGCCTGTGCAAGAGCAACAGCGTCAAGCTTGGCATGATAGGCAGTTAGGTCATAAAGCTATTTTCAAAGGCTACCAGATTTGGGGTTAGCTACACGGAGCATCTCTTTCTTACCCTTCGGGTGGTAACAGGGAAACTCTCTAATAGATCACTTAAGACAAAGGAAATGAACTACAGCAAAGGACTTCAACTTAAGAACACGGATAACCATTTTCAGGAATCAGAGCAGAATTCACCCAGCAGCTCTGTTCTCAGTAGGAGAGGAGAAGACTCGCAACCAGATACGTTCGTTCGGTCATTTAGCACGAACTTCACTGCCCTAGCAGGAAAAAGGCCCTTACCTTCGGTAACATCCTTAGCCCCAAGAACAAGAATAACAGCAGGGAAGAGATTATTGAAAAAAGAGTACGCCTCACGAACTTCATGACTCCCTTGCCTAATTCAGAGATTTAACCAGTCAAGGAGTCAGAACTCGACTCACTACATACATTATAAGAGAAAGATGAAAAGAATGGACTCACGAATCCCTCGCCTGCGGAAACAAAGAACCAATAAAGAGGATAAAAAACCACTAAGGTAAGGTTAGGTAGGATATCTATTAACTACAAAAAAACTACCTCATTACGGGCTTTGATGAACTTGTACTTCAACTAGAGTAGAGGATTTAAGCACTGGAAGAAGACTCACCCCTTTTCTCTATGATCCTGACCAACTATCCTAGCCATAGTTCTTTTAACCCGGATGATAAAACAAGTAAACCAGACCTTACACGATACCAATCGTGGAAGAACGAGCCTCACTGCACTAAGTCGCGAACAAGCCATTCTAAAGTTCGATAGCAGCTTTTGGACGAAAATCCTGCTTGAAGGAAAGTCACAAGTCAAGTGTGAGTACTATTCTATTTCGTTCAAAGCCCTTTTTTTTAGTGCTCCCGCTTTTGCTAGAGAGATCTTCCGAGAAAGCGAAAGCCCCCTTCCCTGTGGATCCCACTATAGGAGTAATGCTATTCTTAGGTACACCCACTATTGAAGGGAAGCAAGAGTATGAGTCAAAAAGCCCACATACACCTTTCACCCTATATAGAGAATAGAAGTCTTTAGTAGGGCTACAAGGGAGAGTGTGGTTAAGGGGCAGTGGATGGCTAGGGCAGCCCTGGGAATTGAACTGAAACAGAGAATCCTTACTCTATAAAGTAAACAACCTATACCTTACTGGTTTAAAGTAACTACTTGCTTACTATCCCTGACCTTAGATGGAGAAAGAAATGCTTAAGGAAAAGGCGCCCTAGAAGCTAACGCGTCAGTCCGCTCTTATTGCCCTTATGTGATTTAAACCGGCGTTCGGAGGTTCAGTCAAGTATAGTATAGTGCGGCTTCTGGTTCTAGTAGCATAAAAAAGAGAAACTTGACTATGCTAGTTCACTCTAGAAGACCTAGTCTGATTCTAGTTAGTAATATAGATTAGTTAGATTCGTAAAACAGAAGAAGTTACTTATTAATTCTATTATATTAGTAAAGCGTTAGCACCCATATAGAGTAAGGGTCTGCGTAGACGGCTATGGCCGGAAGAGAGGATGAATCCCCAACTCGTTGGAAGGCTTAGTGGATCCCTTTTACTATGTAGGGGAAGTCTTACAAGACAGCCTAGAGCGATCAGGATGTATAGGGGACTCGTTCTATGACCGTACTCCTATGTTTTAGGAGTCTGAGAAAGCTCTTCGTCCGCATTCCTTCTATCAGGCCAAGCCTAACAAGCCTTGGAAGTCGGCTAAGGCGCAATGCTCCCTATTCCGTGCTAGCTTTTGGGTCTGCTAGCGCTTCGATGCTTTCGATTCTGCTTTCCTAGGCTATTTCGTACGTGTAAGCTTTCGAAGTCGTATATCGAATGAGTGGATATCAGAAATGGTCCCACATCCTCCCTTCATGCTAAGACCACTTTGTGTACCGCGTCTTCTATCGCTATCTACAGTGATTCTCCCGTCTAACCGGAGTGAGGACTCATCCTTCGGACTCAGCAGGAATAGCCGGACGCGAGAGAAAGAGAAAAACAAGGCTTCTCGCGGCCCTATCGAATCCGTTCCCGAGTTAAGGTCACTTCACAAGTTGCCTTCTCTGGTCTTGCGGCGCACTCACTCCCTTTCCTCCCGCTCACTTCTGGACCCTTCGCTCCCGGTTAGTGCTCTTTGGTCCGGTCTATTCTGTCTGATATGATATCATATAGCCAGGAAAAAGGGATCTACTAGTCATCGCCTTTGAGCTGGTAAAAGCATTTACCTGGAGTCGGCTATTCCTGATTCAGCAAAGGAAAGAAACCTTGATCCCAAGACTAGCTGCGGATTGGATTTATCCGGACTGACTCTAATCGTGATTTTGACTCTATTATGAGACTTCCCTCTGTCGCAATAGAAATCGAGAATGGAGGTGACTCCGCTACCCCTATTAAGTTAGCATTCCTTGCTTGCCTTGGTCACATAGACTTGACCTGCTCCTGGGCCAAGAGAGAGAAGGGACTTCCGCGCGCATCGTCGATCAGGGCTATTTGAACTACTTCGAATTTCTTGCACTCAAAGAAGACCAATTCAACAAGTGCTAATGCAGTCGGTCACATCTTCTCTGTCAGAGACAGCAGCGGATAAAAGAGCAGCTAGCCCCCTTGGTTGGGGTCGGTTCTTTCCCTCAAAAAAAATGGAAGTCGGATTCGCTAACCTTTGGGCCGGAGTCATTCACACCAACTGATGCCAGACTTCTTCAGTCTCATGCTCCTATAAGGCTTTTAGAGACTCCACCTATTGTGATCCAAAGTGAAGCCTATACGTTCAAGCTTTCAAGCCCGAGAAAGTCTTCTTACAAACTAGCTACTTCACAGTGTCCTTTCCTTTCGCGTACTCCTATGTCTTTTTCCTATCTTTGAACGAAAGAGCATCGACTGCAACAATGCATTTAGCACCTTAGAAAAGCCCGAGTCGAAAGGTAGTGAGGGGTGTCTGCCTAAGTAGCCCAGTCATTTAGGAACTTCGAACATCTCCGCCTAGAGCAGATGTAGTGGAATTGGGCTATCTATTCTCTACTAGAGTCCCATCCGGGAAAGAAAGAATCGAATCGGGTAGGGTTAGAGATTGACTTGACTTCGAAGTTAGGGAGTTCAGAAACCTACTTCTTTAATAGGAGTGATTCCGGTACTTACTCGACGCCAAGGAGAGGAAAGACTGAACCAGAGTAGCTGGGAAGGACTCTTTCTTGGGCTTGGGGGATTAGCTTGACTGACTAAGACGGAGATGAGGGCATACCCGGATCGAGTAAACCAAAAGGGGGAAGGTACTCGACAAAGACGGATAGGAACGAAAGTCACTCGAGTCAAAGTGAGCGGTTCGGAGATGCTTCTGCTGCAGCCTTTCTTTTATAGTCGGGTAAAGCTCTCAGCTAGATTCAGAAAGTTTGGCACTTAGATCGACTACCGCACCGGGATAGAAGGGCATACCTCGCTCGGAAATTCTTTCATCACAAGAAAGTCAAAAGTTAGGAAAGAATGCAGCTCAGTCAAGAGATTCGGGTTAGGCGGAAATGGCATATCCAGGGCACGGCGCAGAGGATGTTCCGGTATTGTCAAAAGAAGATAGGAACGAGGTGGCATTGGAGTAAGTTAGTTACAATTGACATTCAAGAAGAACTTGAAGACTAGGCGCCAAAGAAAAGAAAGGGGCTCTTTCTCTAGTAGTGGACTAATCATTCCTAAAGCAGTAAGCGAAAGAAGAGGTTAGAACCAGCTCCACCGGCTAAAGGGACATGGACTCTTCCTTCAGAAGGCTCCGGTTTCATAACTGAATCTGAATCAGTAGTTTAGGGATTCCGGTTCTAACTAAACAAGAAGGTAATGGGGTAGACCAATTCAACAAGATTCGAAGATGCTCTAGGTAGAGGTTCGAAGAGACTGAGCCAAGTAAAGAGAGATTGTCCGGGCCAAGATAGCAAGCCGGGAAGGCATAGAGTCGCCCCCAAGATGAAAGGGGATTGGTGGCATCGGTGCCCTTCATTCATTGGACCTCGAGCTCTAACCCAAGGTTCTGCCCTCGACCTTTAACGACGGGACAACTATAATGGATGAACTCCGGGACAACAAAGGACATTTCACCGAAGAGCACTAGACCAATAGACCAAGTTACACGGCTAAAAGGAAAGCGCTCGGCTCGAACCGGATCGGCTGACCTCACTTTCAAGCATCCACTGGATCAGAGATAGAGATCCTTCT